GGGTCTAATTCCTATTACTTTGGCTGGATTATTCGTAACTGCATATTTACAATACAGACGTGGTGATCAGTTGGAACTTTGATTAATTAACATCCTTTTTTTGATTGACCTCCTACTTCCTTTAATTCGCGGGAGGTCAAATTTTGATTGGTTTAATTATTTTGGTGGTAATTTTCGACCTAGCGCGACTAACAAGAACACAGAATCACGCTCTGTAGGATTTGAACCTACGACATCGGGTTTTGGAGACCCACGTTCTACCGAACTGAACTAAGAGCGCTTTAGTATCACAATGAATATTTCATAACCCCAACCCGTCTTGCATATATACTATACATAAAATGAAAGATTTTTTGTGTATGTCCAATTTTCTTTTAATCGATCTCAATTGATCCCCCGTTACTGTTCAGAAGATAAGTAATAGGTAGGGATGACAGGATTTGAACCCGTGACATTTTGTACCCAAAACAAACGCGCTACCAAGCTGCGCTACATCCCTTTCAATTGGTCTACAATGTCATTGTAGAGAATCCCTGCTTTGTTTTCCATATCTTTATTTCCTCCATTGATATACACAAATATCTTGTCATTTCTCCTTTTTGGTCTCATATAATAATATAATTATATTAAAAATAGTAAAAGACTTCTATTATATTTCTATTATATAAAGTATGAAATAAAGTATGAAATAAATATGAGACCCCGTAAAAAAATGAATATTTTTCGAGAATTTCTGGCATAAAGGGGCGTATTTGTTTCTTTTAAGATTAAGAAAAGTAATATCTATTTTGCACATTTCAAGTTGTACATTTCAACTTGAATTAGGGATTCCGCGTACAAATACAAGCGGTCGGTCATTAAGTACATATACACATCTGGGTATATATGTATTACCATTATATATTAGAAATAATAAAGAAAGAGGAGAATTTAAAATGCGAGATCTAAAAACATATCTCTCCGTGGCACCGGTAGTAAGTACTCTATGGTTCGGGTCTTTAGCAGGTTTATTGATAGAGATCAATCGTTTTTTTCCGGATGCGTTGATATTCCCCTTTTTTTCATTCTAGTTATTGATATGGGAGGGGGGGAAGAGGATTAGAGATACAATCAAATATCTGTAACTAATCCCTTCCCTTTTTTTTTAGAATATACGTTAGAAAAACAAATAAAGGGATTCCTCCTCGGTGAAACTAGTAACTCGGGCCAGGTTTAAATGAAATTAATAAAAAATAGAGTGAAATGTGATGGTTGGGGCAATAATATCATACAAGATACTTAAATGAAAATTAAATGCTGTACGGCAATTTAAAATTATAAATCTAGTAATATAGTTAGAAATCATTATATTACTTATTATTAATATATTGTTATTATTACTATATTCATTTATATTGATTTATTGCAACGAAATCTTTCTTTCATAATTAGATTTCGAGTTACCTGTTTCTTTTTTTTTTCGTTCCTTTCTTCTTCCTCGTTTCGGATCGGAAAATTAAAGAATTGAATGAATCAAAAACCAAAGGAGGCTCATGGCCAAGGGTAAAGATGTCCGAGTAACGGTGATTTTGGAATGTACCAGTTGTGTTCGAAATCGTGTTAATAAGGAATCAATGGGCATTTCCAGATATATTACTCAAAAGAATCGACATAATACGCCTAGTCGATTGGAATTGAGAAAATTCTGTCCCTGTTGTTACAAACATACGATTCACGGGGAGATAAAGAAATAGATCTAACCGGTCGCTCGTGTGTCAGTCTTCCGTTCCAAGGAAGATGAAAAATGACATATTAGATATATCTAATATCTATTGATTTAAATATAAACAAACCAAATCCTATTTCGATCGGATCAACCGTGATGGAGAATTAAGAAATAGGATCTTTAGGATAAGGAATAAACAAACCATGGATAAATCCAAGCGAATCTTTCTTAAATCCAAGCGATCTTTTCGTAGGCGTTTGCCTCCGATCCAATCGGGGGATCGAATTGATTATAGAAACATGAGTTTAATTAGTCGATTTATTAGCGAACAAGGAAAAATATTATCTAGACGGGTGAATCGATTGACCTTAAAACAACAACGATTAATTACTATTGCTATAAAACAAGCTCGTATTTTATCTCTGTTACCTTTTCTTAATAATGAGAAACAATTTGAAAGAAGCGAGTCAACCGCTAGAACTACTGGTCTTAGAACCAGAAAAAAATAGGCTGACTCTTGAATTGAATCAAAAAAAAATTCCAATCCAAACTCAAATGCGGGATTGACGCTTTTTTTTTTCTAAAAATAGGAAATCCAGATTTGATTGTCGTTCGAAAAAAAAAAATTGGGGAAGAAGAAGAAATATTTTTTATTGAACGTGTTTCTTCATTTTCATTTTGACGACTTTTTCATATTTTATTATACTAATTTCTACTCTACCTTCCCAGAGTTCATTTTCCAGGGAACTCCATTTAAACCATTCCAACGGATTCCTTCCACTCTCTTTATTTTATGATCTCATTGGAAATCATATAAAGACAACTCCTATTTAATATAGCTATTTGTGCAAGTATTTTACGATTAAGAAGCAACTGTTTCTTGTACAGATTGTGTATTAATTTACTATAACTAAAGTATACTTTATTGTCTCGAATTACTGCATTTATACGAGTGATCCACAAACGACGAAAATCTCTCTTTTGTCTACCCCTATCCCGATGAGCAGAAACCAAAGCTCTTATTTTCTGTTGAGTAATAGTCCGCGTAAGTCTTGAATGAGCCCCTCGAAAAGTTGATGCAAATAAACGGATTTTTGTTCTACGTCTTCGAGCTATATACCCTCGTTTAATTCTGGTCATTGAATAAATGAAACTTTGATGAATAACTAATTGATTTCCTTTCTTTCAGTTATTCCCTTCCCGTGTCCTAGTCTATTAATAACAAAACGGATTCTTCCAATGTATAAAATAAAAATTCCAATGGCTTTTGCTACTCTAACCTTCCCGACCACGATTTTTTTCTAGGCATTTCCCCTCGAAAATAAAAATTGTATTGATACTAGGTAAAACACATAGTAAATAAAAAAGAAATAAATATAAATGGATTATAGTGGGTTCCATCGTTTCTATGGTTACTTCTTAAACGGCGAGGTCCTCTCTATACACCGGAGCCCTTCCCTCATTTAATCAATGTTATTGTTAACTTGTACAGTTCACACTCTTTGGCTCTACCCATAATTATCTAGTACTAGGTCTTTCACAACGAGATCTACTTATACAGTAACGGTATTTAATTATGAAGATTAGCTGAGTAGCTGACCCTGTTAGTCCGTTCTTGCAAGAATAAGGCCTAAATTTTCTACTTTTTAAAATAAGATTTCCCCCGCTTAATGAATACCATTTGATATCAATGGGGAATTCTTTCTCATCTTAAATTTGAAATTGAGGTGATTGGATTTGCACCAACGGGAACCATACATTTGATACCCCAATCGAAGGATAGATCTTTTTTTTTTTAAGATATTGAATATTCAATGGAGTTCGTCCATTCTATCCTACTCACAGGTACGGATCGGTGATACTGGATCAATTGTTTTCTTTCTTTTGTCCTAGTCCATGGTCTGAACGAGTCGCACATACACCCTAGTACATGTTCCTCGTCGCTGAGGACATCCTCCAAGAGCGGGGGATTTCGTGACATTTCTGATTGGCTGTCTTGTGTTTCTAATAAGTTGTTTAATAGTTGGCATGTTGAATCATATATATAATGGGCTGGTTTAGATCGACCTTAACCGGATGCTTAGGAATTCTTTTTTTCTATATTTTGAATTTCTATATTAAGAAATTCGATTAATAAATAGAATATTAAATCCGGTAAGAAAAAAAAATCCCAAATCACGAATTCGTGTGAAATCCTTGTTCTTTTTCTTTGTTATTCAGTCGCTACAAGATCAACAATTCCATGAGCTTGGGCTTCTGTTGCTGACATAAAAACATCTCTTTCCATGTCTTCGGATACAACCCATAAGGGTTTGCCTGTCCTTTGTGCATAAACCCTTGTGATGGTTTCGCGTAGCTTCAGCAGTTCTTCCGCTTCCAGGATAAATTCTCCCGTCTGTGCCTCATAAAAAGAACTGGCAGGTTGATGGATCATTACCCTGATGATATAATGATATAACATAAAAATGTTTCTTCTATCTCGCATGATGAAAGTGAAAGGTGAGGAGATAAAGAATAATAAAAAAAAGATATAATTGAACAACCGTACAGGCATCTTTTGCGCATTGCATACGGCTCTATAATGGAATTCACTTTTTTTACCTTACTTACATCGAAGAAATATAAAATAAATTATAGGGTCTATCAGACTCAGGTTGGTAAATGATCCAATAACCACCCTTCCTTTTGTAGTAGTTCAAAAATACTATAAAAATACTATGATGGTTCCGTTGCTTTATATATTTATATTTATTTTGTCTGTTATTTAGCAATCCCAAAGTTTCTTTTTTTTTTTTTATTTTAAAATAAAAAAAGATTTATTTTCTTTCATATTCTTTCATAACATAAATATTGTTAAGATTAAGAGCCCCTGGTGTGAAAATAAAAAAGTTTGTGACGCTGAAATAGGCCTCCCGATAGATTGGCTAAAATCGAAAATACCTTTTATCTCATACTACTCTTTCGATACATAATCTAAGGGTTTTAAAAAAATTTCTCATATCGAATTCGAAGTGCCATGCTATTATTACTTAATATTCAGATTTCATATAGTGTGAAGGCATAGTTTTCTTTTTTCTCTCAAATCAAATAAAAAACTCATTGGCGCCGAGCGTGAGGGAATGCTAGACGTTTGGTAATTTCCCCTCCGACAAGAATAAAAGATCCCATCGAAGCGGCTAATCCCATGCATACTGTCTGTATATCTGGTCGCACAAATTGCATAGTATCATAAATAGCTACTCCGGGTATTACCCATCCGCCAGGAGAGTTTATAAACAAATACAGATCTTTGGTATCATCCTCTATGCTGAGATATACCATAAGACCAATAAGTTGATTCGAGATCTCGCTATCAACCCCCTGGCCTAAAAAAAGTAATCTTTCTCGATAAAGTCGGTTGATTGGGATAAAACAGTATCCCTTAGAAACCGTACATGCACCTTTTGATGCATACGGTTCAACAAAAATCATGAAAAAAAGGAATCAATGTGTAGATTCTAGCTTTTTTTTCATAACAGGTTTTTTTAACTTATAAAAAGGGACTTTTCTTTCATTTTTCAAGAAAGATGAGTTTTGGCCTGTTTTGTTTATCTAAAAAAAAATGACTAAACTTATCTGACTAACTTCTCATTGATGTATTGTTTCATCGAGATACAATCTAAATCGCGATGTAATTTTCTTGTTGCTGACTGGGCTTCTTCAATTTTTTTAGGTTTATGCTCTACTCCGAGTAAAGATCCGCCCGATTTGGATTTGCACATATAGGACAAATGCCCCAATACCACGTCCTTTTTCTACGACTTCCCTTTTTTTTTTCAATTTATTTCACGTCTTCCAACAAATATTCAACGCATTCATCATATTACTCGATTGATTAATAGTTTGAGATCACTTCTATTTAGTATTTCTATTTAGAAATATATAAATAAATAGAAATAATTAAAATATGATATTAAGTCGTAATCCTAAATATATTTATTACCAATTGGTTTTCTTTCTAAACGGAGCCTGGATACTTCATTTGATTGGTCTAACCAAGCCAACCATAAATTATTCTAATTGATAATATTAATCCGTATACCCTCCCTAAAAAATGGATCTAATTGCACTTCACGCTCCAAATTTTTGATAATTGAATCAATCTTTCTTGGGCGAAAGAGGGGATATCTCGATCGGGGAAGAGAACGGGGAAATACCATATGCCCAATATATCTGACAAGTCGCACTATACGTCAATCCACAATGCATCTTCCTCTCCAGGACTTCGAAAAGGTACTCTTGGAACACCAATAGGCATTAAATAAAAGAAAAATTAAGTACTATATCTCACTTTGATGTGAAAGCGTAACAGTGGGTTTAGTGGCCTAATATAATACTATTGATTTTATATCCTATTTTATTATCCTATTTTATCCCTAGATTGACTAAGTTCATAAAAAAAGAAGAAAAAATGAATAAAGGAAAATTCTTACAAATAAGTCCTTTGAATGATGAACAAATATATATACATTCACTCATATAAAATGGTACCAACCCCCTTACCATTGCGTATTGGTACTTATCGGGTGTAGAATAGATCTGCTTCTTTTTGTTCCTACGAACAAAATAGTTTCGTTATTACTAAAAGTAATTATTACGAAAAGCATCAAACAAATATGAATCCTTTCCCCAAGAGAATCCCCTAAAAAAGGGGTCCATAGCATAGTTTTCTCCAATGCAATAAAGTTACATTGTGTCTATTTTTCGTTGATAAAGGGGTATTTCCATGGGTTTGCCTTGGTATCGTGTTCATACCGTCGTATTGAATGATCCCGGTCGTTTGATTTCTGTCCATATAATGCATACAGCTCTGGTTGCTGGTTGGGCCGGTTCGATGGCTCTATACGAATTAGCCGTTTTTGATCCCTCTGATCCTGTTCTTGATCCAATGTGGAGACAGGGTATGTTCGTTATACCCTTCATGACTCGTTTAGGAATAACGAATTCATGGGGCGGTTGGAGTATTACAGGGGGGACTGTAACGAATCCGGGTATTTGGAGTTACGAAGGTGTGGCCGGGGCACATATTGTGTTTTCTGGCTTGTGTTTTTTGGCAGCTATCTGGCATTGGGTGTATTGGGATCTAGAAATATTTACTGATGAACGTACAGGAAAACCCTCTTTGGATTTGCCTAAGATCTTTGGAATTCATTTATTTCTCTCAGGGGTGGCTTGCTTTGGTTTTGGTGCATTTCATGTAACAGGATTGTATGGTCCTGGAATATGGGTGTCCGATCCTTATGGACTAACCGGAAGGGTACAAGCCGTAAATCCAGCGTGGGGTGTGGAGGGTTTTGATCCTTTTGTTCCGGGAGGAATAGCTTCTCATCATATTGCAGCAGGGACCTTAGGCATATTGGCAGGTCTATTCCATCTTAGTGTTCGTCCACCCCAACGTCTATACAAAGGATTACGTATGGGAAATATTGAAACCGTACTTTCCAGTAGTATTGCCGCTGTCTTTTTTGCAGCTTTTGTAGTTGCTGGAACTATGTGGTATGGTTCAGCAACTACCCCGATTGAATTGTTTGGTCCCACGCGCTATCAATGGGATCAAGGATACTTCCAACAAGAAATATATCGAAGAATTGGTGCTGGCTTAGCCGAAAATCAAAGTTTATCCGAAGCTTGGTCTAAAATTCCTGAAAAACTAGCTTTTTATGATTACATCGGCAATAATCCGGCAAAAGGTGGATTATTCAGAGCAGGCTCCATGGACAACGGGGATGGAATAGCCGTTGGGTGGTTAGGACATCCTATCTTTAGAGATAAAGAGGGGCGTGAACTTTTTGTACGTCGTATGCCGACATTTTTTGAAACATTTCCGGTTGTTTTGGTCGACGGGGACGGAATTGTTAGAGCTGATGTTCCTTTTAGAAGGGCAGAATCAAAATATAGTGTCGAACAAGTAGGTGTAACTGTTGAGTTCTATGGCGGCGAACTGAACGGAGTCAGTTATAGCGATCCCGCTACTGTGAAAAAATATGCTAGACGTGCTCAATTGGGTGAAATTTTTGAATTAGACCGTGCTACTTTGAAATCCGATGGTGTTTTTCGTAGCAGTCCAAGGGGTTGGTTTACCTTTGGGCATGCTTCGTTTGCTTTGCTCTTCTTCTTCGGACACATTTGGCATGGTGCTAGAACCCTGTTTAGAGATGTTTTTGCTGGTATTGATCCGGATTTAGATGCTCAAGTGGAATTTGGAACATTCCAAAAACTTGGAGATCCAACTACAAGAAGACAGGTAGTTTGATACAATATTGCTTTGTTACTTTTCGTTTTTAGTTTATTTGACTGACTATAGGGTTGGGGTACCGGATAAATCTTGATTTGGCATTTGACTCGCTGCCTTTTCTTTGACTTTTGTTCTTTCTTTATCCGGGAGACGATCCCAAATAAACAGGTATGGAAGCTATAATTGTAAACCACGATCGAATCTATGGAAGCATTGGTTTATACATTCCTTTTAGTCTCAACTCTAGGAATAATTTTTTTCGCTATCTTTTTTCGCGAACCGCCTAAAGTTCCAACTAAAAAGTAAAAAGGTGAAATAATTTTTCATTATCTCAATTGAAAGTAATGATCCTCCCACTATTGGGAGGATCATTACTTCAACTAGTCCCCGTGTTCCTCGAATGGATCTCTTAGTTGTTGAGAGGGTTGCCCAAACGCAGTATATAAGGCGTACCCAGTAAAACTTACAAGTAAACCAGATAAAAAGATGGCAACTAGGGTTGCTGTTTCCATTATTATATAGTTTTAAGACATTATATAGTTTTAAGACCACAATGGATCTATGATAAGATCATTTATTTACAACGGAATGGTATACAAAGTCAACAGATCTTAATGAATATAAAATATTATGGCTACACAAACCGTTGAGGGTAGTTCTAGATCTGGCCGCCCAAAACGAACTAATGCCGGAAGTTTATTGAAACCATTGAATTCAGAATATGGTAAAGTAGCTCCTGGTTGGGGAACTACTCCTTTGATGGGTCTCGCAATGGCTCTATTTGCAGTATTTCTATCTATTATTTTGGAGATTTATAATTCTTCCATTTTATTGGATGGAATTTCAATGAATTAGATTCACAAGAACCATTAACTAGCTTTTTCAATACAAAGTGAAGCATTTAGTTTTCTTATTTTTATCCCATTCTATTTTATTTTGGTAGTTCGACCGTGGAATTTCTTTTTTTCTGTATTTCCGGAATATGAGTGTGTGACTTGGTATAATTGATCCTATGGCTAGTACAGAGAATGGGTCTGTCATCTTGATAGAGATGGTTTTACTTCGTCGGATATTCATTTTAGTATCTGGAGCACGGAATATATAAAATAGATTACATAGATTACAAAGTATTAGAACTATGATTCATACTTAATAGTCAGACCTCGCGGCCGGACTCCAAAAAATTTTTCAAAGAGTTAGAAGTTATAAATAGAAAGATTTTTATTCTTTCAAACCTCCGTTTATGCTTATTTTGATCAAAGGACAAAGATTTCTTTGGATTTTTAGTCATTATATCTAGTCATTGAATACGTGATGATCCAACGGTTCTTACTCAGGGAATTTTGGGACTTAGTTTGAGGAGGTTTTATTGAATCATCGTGGTTCTAGTATGAATCTGAGGTTTTAATCGATTCATAGGGTCTTAACAAGAGAATTCCTATCAATAATAAAAAAAAACAGCAGTAAAGCCGCATTACACATAAATAACAACAAAGAAAATAGGTAAATAGAAGATTCAAGAGGCCTATAACGATCAATATAGAGACGAATGAGCCGACTTGATTTTTTGGCATTATAACCACAAGGAATAGTTTTCGGGTTTTTATTCTTTCATATCTTCAGAAAAAATAGAATCATAGAATTAAGAAATTTAAAACTTTCTATTCCACACATCCGTTAGAACTAGTATTGGGGTGTTTCTGTTTGAGCCGTACGAGATGAAATTTTCATATACGGTTCTCGGGGGGGGTCTCCTCGGTTTACCTATCTCAATAAAATCTATGATTGGTTCGAAGAACGTCTTGAGATTCAGGCAATTGCAGATGATATAACTAGTAAATATGTTCCTCCTCACGTCAACATATTTTATTGTCTAGGAGGAATTACGCTTACTTGTTTTTTAGTACAAGTAGCTACGGGGTTTGCTATGACTTTTTATTATCGTCCGACCGTTACAGAGGCTTTTGCTTCTGTTCAATATATAATGACTGAAGCTAACTTTGGTTGGTTAATCCGATCAG